TCAAAGCACGAAGAGTAATTGATCAGATTCGCGGGCGTTCTTATGAGGAAACACTCATGATATTAGAACTAATGCCTTATAGAGCATCTTATCCAATTTTACAATTAGTTTATTCTGCAGCAGCAAATGCTAGTCATAATATGAGTTTAAATGAAGCTGATTTATTTATTAGTAAAGCTGAAGTCAACAGAGGCGCTATTGTTAAAAAGTTAAGAACTCGGGCTCGAGGACGTAGTTGTCTAATAAAAAAAACCACTTGTCATATAAAGATTGTTTTAAAAGAAAAATAGAAATTTTAGATTCATCTAAAGAAACAGAATTTAGATTCCTATTTTATATTTATAAATTTATAAAAAAATATGAATGGAACAAAGGGTAGAAAAATATGGGACAAAAAATAAATCCACTAGGTTTCAGACTTGGAACAACTCAAAGTCATCATTCTTTTTGGTTCGCACAACCAAAAAATTTTTCCATGGACCTACAAGAAGATGAAAAAATACGGAATTGTATTAAAAACTATGTACAAAAAAATAAGAGAATATCCTCGGGTTTTGAAGGAATTGCCCATATAGGGATTCAAAAAAGAATAGATTTTATTCAAGTCATAATCTATATTGGATTTCCCAATTTATTATTAGAAGGACGAACAGGGGGAGTCGAAGAATTACAGATGAATGTACAAAAAGAGTTTCGTTCTGTAAATCGGAGACTCAACATTGCTATCACAAGAATTGAAAAGCCTTATGGACAACCTAATATTCTTGCAGAATATATAGCTTTACAATTAAAAAATAGAGTTTCATTTCGAAAGGCAATGAAGAAAGCTATTGAATTAACTGAACAAACGGATACAAAAGGAATTCAAGTACAAATCGCAGGGCGTATCGACGGAAAAGAGATTGCACGTGTCGAATGGATCAGAGAAGGTAGGGTTCCTTTACAAACAATTCGGGCTAAAATTGATCACTGTTCCCATACAATTAGAACTATCTATGGAGTCTTAGGCATAAAAATTTGGGTATTTGTAAACCAAGAATAAGAATAATGGACCTTTACTTATCTCGCCATTCTGCTGAGCAATAGAAAAACAAACAATTATAATTCTATAAGGTTGAATAAAAATTCGATTTACTCTTTAATTTAGGTTTCGTATAATTGCTATGCTTAGTGTGTGACTCGTTAGTTTTAGTTTTTTATTTAGAGTTTAGATTACAAAAAAAAGATGACCCCACTATAAACTTAGTAACGATCAAAACTAAAAAAACTCAAAACTAATAACCAACTTATTGCTTCGTATTGTCGAGATCCCAAGAAACAGTCACTATATGACTGAATCGATTATATAGTTATAGCAACTGAAATTTTTTTCATAAAAAATAAATCTAATTATAAATTATGAAAAAAAAGGGATGTAGAAAAATGAAAGGATGATAGAAAGAGAGAATAAAGATCTCAATGATATATGATTCCAATATGTATGGTTTATGAAAAATCACCCCATAAAAAAAGGCAGTGTGATAAAGCATCAACATCAATATACAATAAATATAAAAAATATAAATAAAATAATAAAAATATAAATTAGAATTATAATATCTATAATATCAAATATAATATAATATTTAATATTAATATAATAAATATTAATATAATAAAAATAAAATATTATAAATAAAATATTATATTATACTATATATACATATAAATATAACATAAATATAATATAATATATAATAATATAATATAATAAAAAAATATAATAAAAAATAGAATGAATATATGATCATAATAATAAAGAATCTAAATATAAATAATTACTAAATAATAATAATCTAATCAATAATCAATATAGAGATTATCTATCTAATAAGATAGATAAATAAATAATAAGATAGAATAAGGATATAAATAATAGAAACATAGATGAATAATTGAATCGAGCTTCGGGTTAAGAAAACTGAGGAGATTGACTCAGAAACAAATAACTGATTTTGTTGGGAGCTCCATTGCAGAGTTCAGGCCTAAGCATTAATGGAGAAGCTATGGGAACGATGGAACCTGTGACTACATAGGATTTGATTGAAAAAGAATCAATCCTAATGATTCATTGGGTAGGATGGCGGAATGAACCAAGAATAACATAGATTTCTTCTGACTAGTCATAAAATGACCCTCCAAATAAAAGAGAAAAGAGTCAATATTCGCCCGCGTAACCTTTTGTTTTATATTTTTTATTTATTTTTTTTATTTAAATTTATATTTCATTTATTGTATGACTTTTTGGATGATTCAATATGAGGTAAAGTTAAATACTTTAGAAAATTTTTGAAAAGTAAAAGAAATAAGCATTATCCATAAACAAACACGTCTAGTGATTCGCGAGGAGCTGGATGAGAAGAAACTCTCATGTCCGGTTCTGCAGTAGAGATGGAATTCAGAAACAACCATCAACTATGACCCAAAAAGAACCAGATTTCGTAAACAACATAGAGGTAGAATGAAGGGAATATCTTGCCGAGGCAATCATATTTGTTTCGGAAGATATGCTCTTCAGGCACTTGAACCTGCTTGGATCACAGCTAGACAAATAGAAGCAGGGCGAAGATCAATGACACGATATGCACGTCGTGGTGGAAAGGTATGGGTACGTATCTTTCCCGACAAACCTGTTACAGTAAGACCTATGGAAACACGTATGGGTTCGGGGAAGGGATCCCCCGAATATTGGGTATCCGTTGTTAAACCGGGCCGAATACTTTATGAAATAAGTGGAGTATCAGAAACTGTAGCCAAAGCAGCTATGAAAATAGCTGCATGCAAAATGCCTATACGAACTCAATTTGTTATTTCAGGATCAGGATAGGTAAACAAAAGTAAGTAAAGGTGTATTGAGAATGAAAAAACAAACGCGGATTTCTTTATCTCTGGACAGACAATATTTATTTTTTCCCTTGTCCCTTGCATTGAAATAAGAGATAAAAAAAAAAAAAAAAAAAAAATGATATGATTCAACCTCAGACCCTTTTAAATGTAGCGGATAACAGCGGAGCTCGAGAGTTGATGTGTATTCGAATCATAGGAACTGGTAATCAACGATATGCTCATATTGGCGATGTTATTGTTGCTGTAATCAAAGAAGCAGTGCCCAACATGCCTCTAGAAAGATCAGAAGTAATTAGAGCTGTGATTGTACGCACGTGTAAAGAACTCAAACGTGAAAATGGCATGATAATACGATATGATGACAATGCAGCGGTTATCATTGATAAAGAAGGAAATCCAAAAGGAACTCGAATTTTTGGTGCGATTGCTCGGGAATTGAGACAGTTGAATTTTACTAAAATAGTTTCATTAGCACCCGAAGTCTTATAGTCTTCATTATATATTATTAGAATTATTATAATTATAATTATTATATTAATTTCTAATTTATTAATTATTATTTAATTATTATTATTCGACTATTTATATTTTATATTTTGATATATTAAATTATACTATTTTATAGTATATTCATTTATTCATTCCTATTTTTATTTCTAGTTATATCATATTTATATCATAGTATAGATATAGAATAGAATATATAATTCTAGAATTTATATTCTATTTTCTATTAATTCGAATATCTGAAATAGATCCAATTAATAGATCGTGTCTCATGCATATACTTTTAATTAAAAGAAATTATAATTTAATAATAAATTTAATAATAAAAAAAATTCAATAAAAAAGAAAAAAATTAAACTAAAACAAAAAAAGCATGTTGATTATATCAAAAATGAGGAGGCACCAATAACTATAATTCGTCATGGGTAGGGACATTATTGCCGATATAATAACTTCTATAAGAAATGCTGACATGGATAAAAAGGGAAGGGTTCAAATAGCATCTACTAATATCACTAAAAATATTGTTAAAATACTTTTACGAGAAGGTTTTATTGAAAACGTTCGAAAACATCAAGAAAGTAAAAAAAAATTCTTGGTTTTAACCTTACGACATAGAAAGACTAGGAAAGGGAATAAAATTATTTTAAAGCGTATCAGCCGACCCGGTCTACGAATTTATTCCAACTATCAACAAATTCCTAAGATTTTAGGCGGAATGGGGATTCTAATTCTTTCTACTGCTCGAGGTATAATGACAGATCGAGAAGCTCGACTAGCAAAAATTGGAGGAGAAATTTTGTGTTATATATGGTGATTCTCCTGCGGTAACTTAATACTCTCTCGAATTTACTATTTATCTATTTGTAAAATAGAGAGGAGAAGTGAATTATAGAACTCTTCCTCTAGTAGTTGATACTTAAAGGGGGTTATCTGAAATGAAAGAACAAAAATTGATTCATGAGGGTTTAATTACTGAGTCACTTTCCAACGGTATGTTTCGAGTTCGATTAGATAATCAAGATCTAATTCTAGGTTATATTTCAGGGAGAATCCGACGCAGTTTTATACGTATACTACCCGGAGATAGAGTAAAAATAGAAATGAGTCGTTATGATTCAACCAGGGGACGCATAATTTATAGACTTCGAAAAAAAGATTCGAACGATTAGATCATTCTTTTAAACATCCCCCTCGTAGGGGTATAATTCGAAAAAAAAAACTAATTTTTGTTTCCAAAAAAATAGATTCAGAATGAAGGTAAGGAATAAAAAATATGAAAATAAGGGCTTCTGTTCGTAAAATTTGTGAAAAATGTCGACTGATCCGTAGGCACGGGCGAATTATAGTAATTTGTTCCAATCCGAGACATAAACAGAGACAGGGATAATTCTTCTCAAGTTCTAAATAAAGAACTTTATAAAAGAAAAAAACCCATGTACATGTAAAAAGAAAGAAAAAAGAATCAGTTTTCATATAAAATGGATATTCCGCGTATCTTTCTGTATATCTCTGATTCTTCCTTATTTTTTTTATTCTTATGAATATGAGATAATAAAATATGACAAAACCTATAGCAAAAATTGGTTTACGTAAGAATGCACGTA